CACCAGAATTCTTGGAGAATATTCAAATACCCCAAAGAGCCAGCTATATTAGGGTAATTATGTTAGAGTTGAGCCGTATAGCTTCTCACTTGTTATGGCTTGGACCTTTTATGGCAGATCTCGGCGCACAGACTCCTTTTTTCTATATTTTTAGAGAGAGAGAATTGATATACGATCTATTTGAAGCTGCTACAGGTATGCGAATGATGCATAATTACTTTCGCATCGGAGGAGTAGCCGCCGATCTACCTTATGGATGGATCGATAAATGTTTAGATTTCTGTGATTATTTTTTACGAGGAGTTGTTGAATATCAACAACTTATTACACAGAATCCCATTTTTATAGAACGAGTTGAAGGAGTCGGTTTTATTAGCGGAGAAGAAGCAGTAAATTGGGGCTTATCGGGACCGATGTTACGAGCTTCTGGAATACAATGGGATCTTCGTAAAGTTGATCCTTATGAGTCTTACAACCAATTTGATTGGAAAATCCAATGGCAAAAAGAAGGGGATTCATTAGCTCGCTATTTAGTACGAATGGGTGAAATGAGGGAATCCATCAAAATTATTCAACAGGCTGTAGAGAAAATTCCTGGGGGTCCTTATGAGAATTTAGAAGTCCGACGCTTTAAGAAAGCAAAGAATTCCGAATGGAATGATTTTGAATATCGATTTCTTGGTAAAAAACCTTCGCCCAATTTTGAATTGTCAAAGCAAGAGCTTTATGTAAGAGTGGAAGCTCCAAAAGGTGAATTAGGAATTTATCTGGTAGGAGATGATAGTCTTTTCCCCTGGAGATGGAAAATTCGTCCACCTGGTTTTATTAATTTGCAAATTCTTCCTCAACTAGTTAAAAAAATGAAATTGGCTGATATCATGACGATATTAGGTAGTATAGATATCATTATGGGGGAAGTTGATCGTTGAAATGATAATAGATAGGGTAGAGGTAGAAACTATCAATTCTTTTTCGAAATCGGAATTATTAAAAGAAGTCTATGGACTGATATGGATTCTACCTATTTTGACCCTCCTACTGGGAATCACAATAGAAGTACTGGTAATTGTGTGGTTAGAAAGAGAAATATCCGCATCGATACAACAACGTATTGGTCCTGAATATGCTGGCCCCCTGGGACTGCTTCAAGCTATAGCCGATGGAACTAAGCTCCTTTTTAAGGAGGATATCCTGCCATCCCGAGGAGATATTCCTTTATTTAGCATTGGACCCTCTATAGCAGTCATATCAATTTTATTAAGTTTTTTAGTTATCCCTTTAGGATATCGTTTTGTTTTAGCCGATCTTAGTATTGGTGTTTTTTTATGGATTGCCATTTCAAGTATTGCTCCTATTGGTCTTCTTATGGCAGGATATAGCTCAAATAATAAATATTCTTTTTTAGGCGGTCTACGAGCTGCTGCTCAATCTATTAGTTATGAAATACCATTAACTTTTTGTGTGCTAGCAATATCTCTACGTGTGATTCGTTAAAATAGGATCTTTTTCCTCTAAAATCCATTGAATATTTATCTTCCTTTTCTTATTCTATATTCGGGTTGGTAAGTTAAACTAGATAGCTATATGAGTGAAACAAAACAGCTTATTAATTTGTAGTAAAAAGAAAAAATCTCATTTCCTACGTACAAGAAAAAAGTTGAAGTAAACATAAGCAGTGTAAACTCTTTACCCCAAGGTTGAGATTTTTTGATTAGTCATCATATCTTGAAGCGGGCAAGAATAAAGGATTCGCGATATGGAATTCCATTATCCTAGTTATTACTATAACTTATAATCATAAGAGGAATCCATCAAAAGTTAGTGAGGGGTTAGGAACACTAAAGTACATAAAGGATTAGTAATGAGGAAATCTAAGGCATTAGAGATTTTTCCTCATAAAAGGAATCATAATAAGGACTTGAAATTGGTAGAAATGATCAAGTAGTACTTTCTTCGGATTCCGATCCAGAGTATGTTCCCATTCACTTGTTAAGGAAATGGCTATCAAGAACGAATTAACCCTTTATTCCTTTTTTCTTTTTAAGTACCCCTCCCGGGGGAAAGAAGAATAGGACAAAAGATATGGAATGCAATACAAAAAAAGATCTTTATTTATTCTTTCCTTCCTCTATTCATATTCATACAGAATTCCTCATGAACTAATGCCCAATTCTTTTCATTTATTAATTGCTATAACGAGTGTTTTATTCCAAGATTAAGTTATTGCTGAACAAAGAAAAATTCTCATTATATTATAAAGGACGAGATCAATTCGGAAGCGCTTTTTCTTATTCTAGCAGACGGAATTCCTTTGGTCTAATTTAGGACTTTCCAATCGATTTTATCTTACCTAATTCTATCTATGCCCAGGGGGATAATACCGAAATGAAACAACCCTTTCCTTTTTTCTGATCATAGAGAAGCCGTATGAAGCTAAGGTTTCATGTACGGTTTTGGAATAGCGGTGGGAACTGTGATGTTATCATCGACTATGATTATCTAACAGTTCAAGTACAGTTGATATAGTTGAAGCACAGTCAAAATATGGTTTTTTTGGATGGAATCTTTGGCGTCAGCCTATAGGTTTTCTGGTTTTTCTAATTTCTTCTTTGGCAGAATGTGAAAGATTACCCTTTGATTTACCAGAAGCAGAGGAAGAATTAGTAGCAGGTTATCAAACCGAATATTCCGGTATCAAATATGGTTTATTTTATCTTGTTTCTTACCTAAATTTATTAGTTTCCTCTTTATTTGTAACAGTTCTCTACTTAGGCGGGTGGAATTTATCTATTCCCTATATATCCTTTTTTGGATTTTTCCAAATGAATAAAATGGTTGGAATTTTGGAAATGACAATGGGTATCTTTATTACATTAACTAAAGCTTATTTATTTCTCTTCATTTCTATCACAATAAGATGGACTTTACCCAGGATGAGAATGGATCAGTTATTAAATCTTGGATGGAAATTTCTTTTACCTATTTCCCTGGGCAATCTCTTATTAACAACTTCTTCCCAACTTGTTTCACTATAAATAAGATAATACAATAATAATAAGAATATTTTCAACACAAAAATTCTCTCAAACAAGAGAAAGAAACATACCTTTTTCATAGATATTTATAATATGTTCCCTATGGTAACTGGGTTCATGAGTTATGGTCAACAAACAATACGCGCTGCAAGGTACATTGGTCAAAGTTTCATAATTACCTTATCCCACACAAATCGTTTACCTATAACGATTCACTACCCTTATGAAAAATCAATTACATCGGAGCGTTTCCGGGGGCGAATCCACTTTGAATTTGATAAATGTATTGCTTGTGAAGTATGTGTTCGCGTATGCCCGATAGATCTACCCCTTGTGGATTGGAGATTTGAAAAGGATATTAAAAGGAAACAATTGCTTAATTATAGTATTGATTTTGGAGTTTGTATATTTTGTGGTAATTGTGTTGAGTACTGTCCGACAAGCTGTTTATCAATGACTGAAGAATATGAACTTTCTACTTATGATCGTCATGAATTGAATTACAATCAAATTGCTTTGAGTCGGTTACCAATCTCCATAATGGGAGATTACACAATTCAAACAATTAGGAATTCGACTCAAAGTAAAATAGACGAAGAAAAATCTTTGAATTCAAGAACGATTACTAATTACTAGGATTTTTCTTTTTTGTTAGAAAAATCCAATAGTTCTTTACTAACTATAAAGAAAAACGAATAACTACTGCTTATTGCAAATTATTCCTGATTTAAAATGAGAGTAGATTTTCGTGATGTGATTTCTAACTATACAACTTATATACAAAAAATATCCTAATCCCTTTTTCCTTCCTTGAATCTTTTAGTTTTAGTCAGTTCATGAAAAATTTTATACTATTAATTTATTCTTATCCATAATGGATTTACCTGGACCAATACATGAGATTCTTGTGCTATTTGGGGAATTTTTTCTTCTACTAGGGGGCATAGGAGTAGTATTACTTACCAACCCAATTTATTCTGCCTTTTCGCTGGGATTAGTTCTTATTTGTATATCCTTATTCTATATTTTATTGAATTCCTACTTTGTAGCTGTCGCACAACTTCTTATTTATGTGGGAGCCATAAATGTCTTGATCATATTTGCCGTAATGTTCATAGATGGCTCAGAATGGTCTAAAAATAAGAATTATTGGACTATTGGAGATGGGTTCACTTCACTCGTTTGTATAACTATTCTTTTTTCACTAATGACTACTATCCCAGATACGTCATGGTATGGAATTCTTTGGACTACAAGATCAAACCAAATAGTAGAACAGGGTCTCATAAATAACGTTCAACAAATTGGGATTCATTTAGCAACTGATTTTTATCTTCCGTTTGAACTCATTTCTATAATTCTTCTAGTTTCTTTAATAGGTGCAATTACTATGGCTCGGCAATAAGAAATACTTAGAATGAGTCAAAATTCTTAGAATTTCAAATCTAAAATAAGTAACTAAAATAAATAACTAAAGAATCACAATTTTGATTTAGTAAAACCCATCTACTGCCAACAAATACCTTCTCTTCTCTTTTGTTGTGTAATTGTTCTATTCTAATTAATTGAATCGGTTCAATTCTTGTCCTCATATTGAAATGAATCGAGATTGATAAGGAGTTAGTTAATGATGTTTGAGCATGTACTTTTTTTGAGTGTCTATTTATTTTCGATTGGTATCTATGGATTGATCACAAGCCGAAACATGGTTAGAGCTCTAATATGTCTTGAACTTATACTGAATTCAATTAATCTAAATCTCGTAACATTTTCTGATCTATTTGATAGTCGCCAATTAAAAGGAGACATTTTCGCAATTTTTGTTATAGCCCTTGCGGCTGCTGAAGCAGCTATTGGACTATCCATTCTTTCTTCCATCCATCGTAACAGGAAATCAACTCGTATCAATCAATCTAATTTTTTGAATAATTAGACTTTTGAATAATTAGACATAGAATCCTCTAAACAAATAAACAAAGGCGCACATATAATGATAATATAAAATTCAAATATTAAGATGAATAGAAATCGAATACTATTTTCTTATTATTTTATTATTTTAGAATATCTATTTTTTGAGTAGGTTATTGTATAGTATTCTTTTTTACTTATTGAATTTTTGCAATTCATTGATATTGCAATTTGAATATTGCAATAATTTATATTGAAAAGACGATAGCCAATTTATTGGCTAGTTCGAATTCGTATGTACAATTCGTATAATTATGATTGTTGAAGACCAAAATTCAAGTCTCTTGGCTCTTTTCACGCTTTCTCACAAACGGATTAAGAAATATATTGCATTATTTATTTGTTGAAGTTTGGATAAACCATTGCTTCGTCTGGTGCCTACAATACATATGACTCATATAGTACTAATTTCATTTTTACCAGATCGAAAATTTTTATGTTGAAAAGGAAAATTTATAGATCCAATGTCACATTCCGTAAAAATTTATGATACATGTATAGGATGCACTCAATGTGTACGAGCTTGTCCAACAGATGTATTAGAAATGATACCCTGGGATGGGTGTAAAGCCAAGCAAATTGCTTCTGCCCCGAGAACCGAAGATTGTGTGGGTTGTAAGAGATGCGAATCTGCCTGCCCAACAGATTTTTTAAGTGTGCGCGTTTATTTAGGGCCTGAAACAACCCGCAGCATGGCTCTATCTTATTGATACGTTACAAAAAACTCCACTTGAATCGTCTGATTCCTCTTTACCGAAGAAGCCTGTGCTCGAAATAAGCGAGCACGGGCTTTTCTGGTCAAAACGTATCTTGTCTTTATCACTTTATCATGAGTTATTTTCCTTGGTTAACAATACTTGTTGTTTTGCCGATATTTGCAGGTTCATTAATTTTCTTTTTACCTCATAGGGGAAACAAAATCGTTAGGTGGTATACTATATCTATTTGTTTATTAGAATTCCTTCTAATGACTTATGCATTCTGTTATCATTTCCAATTGGAGGATCCCTTAATCCAATTAAAGGAGGATTCTAAATGGATAGATGTCTTTGATTTCCACTGGAGATTGGGAATCGATGGACTTTCATTAGGATCTATTTTATTGACAGGATTTATCACTACTTTAGCTACTTTAGCAGCTTGGCCGGTTACCCGGAATTCGCGATTATTCTATTTCCTGATGCTAGCAATGTATAGTGGTCAAATAGGATTATTTTCTTCGCGAGACCTTTTACTTTTTTTTATCATGTGGGAGTTAGAATTAATTCCTGTTTACTTACTTTTATCCATGTGGGGGGGAAAGAGGCGTCTGTATTCAGCTACAAAGTTTATTTTGTATACTGCAGGCGGTTCCATTTTTTTCTTAATCGGAGTTCTAGGTATGGGCTTATATGGTTCCAACGAACCAAGATTAGATTTGGAAAGATTAATTAATCGATCATACCCTGCAACATTGGAAATACTATTTTATTTGGGCTTCCTTATTGCTTATGCTGTCAAATTGCCAATTATACCCCTACATACGTGGTTACCAGATACCCATGGGGAAGCGCATTACAGTACATGTATGCTTTTAGCGGGAATCCTATTAAAGATGGGAGCATACGGATTGATTCGGATCAATATGGAATTGTTACCTCATGCTCATTATCTATTTTCCCCCTGGTTGGTAATAATAGGAGCGATGCAAATAATCTATGCAGCTTCAACTTCTCTTGGTCAACGAAATTTCAAAAAAAGAATAGCCTATTCCTCCGTATCTCACATGGGTTTCATAATTATAGGAATTGGTTCCATAACCAACATTGGACTCAATGGAGCTATTTTACAAATACTATCCCATGGATTTATTGGTGCTACACTTTTTTTCTTGGCGGGAACGGCTTGTGATAGAATGCGTCTTGTTTATCTCGAAGAACTGGGGGGGATATCTATCCCAATGCCGAAAATTTTTACCATGTTTAGTAGCTTTTCAATGGCTTCTCTTGCCTTACCAGGAATGAGCGGTTTTGTTGCAGAATTAGTAGTATTTTTTGGACTAATTACTAGTCCCAAATTTCTGTTAATGCCAAAAATGCTAATTACTTTTGTAATGGCAATTGGAATGATATTAACTCCTATTTATTTATTATCTATGTTACGCCAGATGTTCTATGGATACAAGCTATTTCATGTTCCAAACGCAAATTTTGTGGATTCTGGACCGCGAGAACTCTTTCTTTTAATCTGTATCTTTTTACCAGTAATAGGAATTGGTATTTATCCAGATTTTGTTCTCTCGCTATCCGTTGACAAGGTAGAGGCTCTCTTATCCAATTATTATCCTAAATAGGATTTTTTTTTTAACTAGTCCGCTCTATACTCTATATTCCATAGTGGAAAAACCAAATAATTCAGAAAAAAGTAAAAAAGTCTAAGTCTAATTAGATATATCTCGAATTTTTGAGAACCCTTTGAGAAGGCGTTCAAGGGGTTCTCAAATCAAACAAAAATGGAAAAACTTTCATTTCATGAAGGTTTTATGTTATGTAATCATTTAGATGGTAATGTAAATGAACCATAACTATGTAAACCTATTCCTAATAGATTGATACCAAAATAGCAGATCCAAATTATAAGAAATCCTATTGAAGCTACAAGTGCGGAATTCGTACCCTTCCAATTTGGATTTGTTCTACTATGTAAATAAATTGCGAATATGGTCCAAGTAATAAATGCCCAAGTTTCCTTAGGATCCCAATTCCAATAGGATCCCCACGCCTCATTAGCCCATACTGCTCCACAAAGAATACCTATGGTTAAAAGGGTAAACCCTAGGCTAATGACACGATAACTCCAAGAATCCAAACGCTCAGTTAATTGATATTTGTAATAATTTGAAAATGAAGGAAAAGAGGTGTTTTTTAAAGCACTTCTTTTTGCATAGAAATATTCAATCTCACTAAACTCACTAAAGAAAAATGTTTTAAGTAAAACATTTTTTTTCTTTTTAGAAAAGAAATCGAAATTCTTTCGAAATTTAATGATTAGAAGAGCGGCGGATAATAAGGATCCGCACAAAAGAGTTGCATAGCTTAGTAACATCATACTGACATGCATCATTAACCACTGAGATTGTAGAGCAGGTACTAGTATTGTGGATTGATGCATTTCAGTTAAAAGACCCGACGTGGCAAAGCCTTGCGTTAAAATAGTACTTGGCGTAGTTATTGTGCTTAAATCATTTTTAGAGTTCTGTATCTTAGGAATCGTATGAAGAATATACAGAGCCCATGAAAGGAAGATCAATGACTCATATAAATTACTTAATGGAAAATGTCCCGAAGAAGCCCAACGAGAAACTAAGAATCCTGTTATAGATAAAAAAGTTGCTATCATTCCTTTTTCTGACGAATCATGTAATCCCCCAAGTTCACGAACTAATAAGGTTATCAAATGAATCGTAATCACAATTGAAATAGTTGAGAAAGAGATATGAGTTAGTATATGTTCTAAAGTTGCAAATAGCATAAGGAGAAGGTCCCATTACAAAATTGGAAATTTCGAATTGAATCCATTTTCTAATCTATTGTATTCTTTTTCGAGAATGCCGCCACTCGGACTCGAACCGAGATGCTTGAGCACTGCTTCCTAAGAGCAGCGTGTCTACCAATTTCACCATGGCGGCTAACTTGAAATAATAGAGAACTTAAAAGAATAATAGTTATTCTCTGGCAAATCGTCGAGATTGGGAGAGTCCATAGAATTTAGGAACATTAGAATCTTCATTAAAATAGACTTCGTTTGGTAGTATCATTGCGGATTTTTTTAACAAAAAACTCTTGCTTTGCTCAATAGAAACAAAGCTTGAAAGAGTTGGAACTGTTTTTTCTCAGTTGCAATATAGAACTAATTTTTTCTAATTAGTTTCTCATTGAAATTATTTCAAATCTTTCAATGCAATGGACAAAATCCAAAAAACCTTTTCTATCTATCCATTAGAATTTCTAGAATTTCATCATTAAATACAAAGAATTTTGGATTTTAGCAAAATTTCTAGAATGAAAGCCTTTATTCTCTTATTAATACGATTTACCAAGCCTAAACCAATTTATTTGTGGATTTTGGATAAGATAGGTAGAAGGTGTAAGTCCTATTGCAAGAATACTCTACTTTTCATAATAGAATCCTCATAATAAAATATGAGGATTCTATTATGAAAAGTTCGTTGATAGGAAAAGAATACTTAGGACACAGTATAGCAAAAACTTTTGTTCTATATATCAGAGGGGTTAGTTCTAAGAATATTGTACCGAGGAATTCGACACATAAAAGTACATTCATTAATTAATCCGAATTATTCATATTAAATAATTGGAATTTCTTTTGGATAGGTCAATTCAAATTATTCCAAAACCAGATTATTTGTTTGTTGCCCAGAAAAACCCTTTGGTTTTGGATGCTCGCTGCCGCTGGAAAATGATCTTGATTTTGCTAAAGAATAAGATTGTACTATGGAAAAATAAGTCTTTTTCTTCCAAAGATTTTTACGAATACGCTTTTTTGACATCGAAGTACGTTTTTTTGGAACTGCCATTTAAAAAGGAGATTACTTTTTTCTAGTTGTATGTGAAAGACATCTATTGCCGCAAATCAATCCTTCTTTCTGCTTTTTCTTAGTATTTATACTTAGATACTGAACTGAAATTCTGAATTCTTTTTTATTTCATTTTCTCTAATGCGGATAAGACAAGAATTTTTTAGCATATTTTTCATTTAGCATATTTTTCATTTAGCATATTTTTCATATATATTTTGGATTTTGTTTTAATAATATAGAATATATACAAAGGTTTTCTATTTAAATCAATTTATATATCAAGTATAATTCATATATAGATATATGGTACGGGGGTCTATCCCCCATATAAGATGGGGGGATAAAAGGAAGGGAAAATTCAAATAGTTAATTAAGTTCAGAATGGTATTCCATAATTGAATTCCAATCAAAACAAAAAAAAATAGTTAGTCTCTTAAACAAGACATTCTATAAAACTTAGGTAATTCTAGTCATTAGGATTTCTGTTCTATATGAAGTAAGGAATATTCGAGAATTTCCTATAAACATAGGTTTTCATTGGAATTCAATCAATCAGTTACGAAACATGAGAGTTGCTTCACCTTCATTGTAATAGAAAGAAATACAAAAATGAATAAAAAAATGAATAGAAAGTAAAATGATTCAATCCTTTTTTATATTTTAATAAATATCCTTCTTTAGATAATAACTAAGTAACAAAGTTATTTGATTAACTTTTTGAATTTAACCAAGTAAACCCATTCTTCATTTTTGATTATTTCAATGAGAGAAATTTGGAAAAATGAAGAATTCCAGTATTTTGTCTTATTCTTTTTTTTTTTTTTATTCCTTCAGAAAGAGATAAGAATTGGTTTGGTGAATCGGAAACAATTTTATTTTCTAAAAAAATTGAAGTAAAAATTTCCATTTCTTTTCTTATGGAACATACATATCAATATGCATGGGTAATCCCTCTTCTCCCACTTCCAGTTATTATGTCAATGGGGTTTGGACTTATTCTTATTCCGACAGCAACAAAAAATCTTCGTCGCATATGGGCTTTTCCTAGTGTTTTACTCTTAAGTATAGCTATGGTATTCTCAGTTCACCTATCTATTCAACAAATAAATGGAAGTTCTATCTATCAATATCTATGGTCTTGGACCGTCAATAATGATTTTTCCTTAGAATTTGGATACTTGATCGACCCGCTTACTTCTATTATGTTAATACTAATTACTACAGTAGGAATCCTCGTTCTTATTTATAGTGACGATTATATGTCTCACGATGAAGGATATTTGAGATTTTTTGTTTATATAAGTTTTTTCAATACTTCCATGTTGGGATTGGTTACTAGTTCCAATTTGATACAAATTTATTTTTTTTGGGAACTTGTGGGAATGTGTTCCTATTTATTGATAGGCTTTTGGTTTACACGGCCAATTGCAGCGAGTGCTTGTCAAAAAGCTTTTGTAACTAATCGTGTAGGGGATTTTGGTCTGTTATTAGGAATTTTAGGTTTTTTTTGGATAACAGGTAGTTTAGAGTTTCGGGATTTGTTCAAAATAGCTAATAACTGGATTCCTAATAATGGGATTAATTCCTTACTTACTACTTTGTGTGCTTTTTTATTATTCCTTGGTGCAGTTGCAAAATCTGCACAATTCCCTCTTCACGTATGGTTACCCGATGCTATGGAAGGACCCACTCCCATTTCGGCTCTTATACACGCAGCAACTATGGTTGCTGCGGGGATTTTTCTTCTAGCTCGACTTCTTCCTCTTTTCATATCCCTACCTTTAATAATGAGTTTCATTTCTTTAGTAGGTACAATAACACTCTTCTTAGGAGCTACTTTAGCTCTTGCTCAGAGAGATATTAAAAGAAGCTTAGCCTATTCTACAATGTCTCAATTGGGTTATATGATGTTAGCTCTAGGTATAGGTTCTTATCAAGCTGCTTTATTCCATTTGATCACTCATGCTTATTCGAAAGCTTTATTGTTCTTGGGATCCGGATCCGTTATTCATTCAATGGAACCTCTTGTTGGATATTCACCAGATAAAAGTCAGAATATGGTTCTTATGGGTGGTTTAAGAAAATACGTTCCAATTACAAGAACGACTTTTTTATGGGGTACGCTTTCTCTTTGTGGTATTCCACCTCTTGCTTGCTTCTGGTCCAAAGATGAAATCCTTAGTAATAGTTGGTTGTATTCACCCTTTTTTGGAATAATAGCCTCTTTTACTGCAGGATTAACTGCGTTTTATATGTTTCGGATATATTTACTTACTTTTGATGGGTACCTGCGTGTTCATTTTCAAAATTACAGTAGCACTAAAGAGGGCTCGTTGTATTCAATATCCTTATGGGGAAAAAGGATACCCAAAGGAGTGAATAGAGATTTCATTTTATCAACAACGAAGAGTGGAGTTTCTTTTTTTTCACAAAATATATCCAAAATTCATGGTAATACAAGAAATAGGATAGGGTCCTTTAGTACTTCCTTTGGGGTTAAAAACCCTTTTGTCTATCCTCATGAAACGGGAAATACTATGCTATTCCCTCTTTTTATATTACTGCTTTTTACTTTGTTCATTGGATCCATAGGAATCCATTTTGATAATGGAGTAATGGATAATGGAATAGCGGAGTTAACCATATTATCAAAGTGGTTAACTCCCTCAATAAGCTTTTTCCAGGAAAGTTCTAATTCTTCCATAAATTCATATGAATTTATCACTAATGCAATTTCTTCTGTAAGTCTAGCTATGTTTGGTCTATTCATAGCATATATCTTCTATGGATCTGCTTATTCTTTTTTTCAGAATTTATATTTAAAAAATTCCCTTGTAAAAGAGAGCCCGAAAAAGTCTTTTTTGGATCAAGTAAAAAAAAAGATATACAGTTGGTCATATAATCGTGGTTATATAGATATTTTCTATACTAGGGTCTTTACCCTGGGTATAAGAGGATTAACCGAACTAACGCAGTTTTTCGATAAGGGTGTCATTGATGGAATTACCAATGGGGTAGGTCTTGCTGGTTTTTGTATAGGAGAAGAAATTAAATATGTAGGGGGAGGGCGAATATCGTCTTATTTATTCTTTTTTTTATGTTATGTATCCGTGTTCTTATTCTTTTTTCTTTCTTAACTTAAGGAATTCCCCTGTCTCCTGCCTAAAGAGCCCCTTATTCCCCTTCCTATCTCCTTCTACCATCTCTCTCCCTTTTCTACCATCTCTCTCTTTCTATCTCCCTCCTAAGGTAAGTATTGTATAATAGTTCGGTTTTCCGCGATTTTTTCCATTCCTCTGTGTAAATACCCTAATATGGGTTCACAATCAATAACATCTTCACCATCGAGAGTAACGATCAGTCGAAGAACACCATGCATTGATGGGTGGTGAGGGCCCATATTGACTATCATGAGATCTTTTCTTGTAAGCGGTAGACTCATATCCTTTCTTCCTTAATTCATTATTCCATGAAAATGGATTATTCCATGAATTCCTCAAAACGAGGCTCATCAAAATGAAAAATCTAAGACTACTATAAGACTACTAATAAAATAAGAAAAAAATTCGAACGATTAAATTACTTCTCCCTAATATCCAACTGACTGATTAATTTCTTATAACGTACTCTATTTTTCTTTGCCAAATAAGCTAGCAAACGTTGACGTTTTCCCAAAAGTCTTCGTAGACCTCTTTCCGATGAAAAATCTTTTTTGTGTAATTCCAAATGTGAAGCAAGTCTCCGTATCTTATTGGTGAAACTGAATACTTGAAATTCAACAGAACCCCTGTTTTCTTCTTTTTCTTCTTTAACCATAAATCCAAAAATTTTTCTACCTCCTTTCTTTTTCTTGTATTTTTCTGATCAGGAAAAATACAAAATTATGTCAGTTATTTTGAAGTTATTCTAATCTCGTACACACAAAAATTTGCAATTATTCATCTACTACTGGAATTTGGATTTATTTTATCGATGCAAATTGGATTTGGATAGAAGGGTACATTCTTTTATTTTAGATAGAAGAAATGTTTCTTCTATCTAAAATAAAAGAATTTTGCTGATTTATTTATTGCTATATCCAATTTATGGAATTGATACACCATTTAATTGATATCGTTTAGCAAAATGAAACACAGCATATGCATCCATCTTTCGGCTCGAGAATTTCACGGGATAGAGATATGGTATAAGAAATAGGCTATTAAGTAACTCTAAATGAATTGTGGATACATCTGTATCCTTAACATACTGAAACGACTGCCATTATTCGTATCAAACCAATAGCGATTCATACAAGCTAAATCTTCTAATCAATGGTGGGCCAATAATGAATTTTTTTGCATATGTATTAAGACGCTTGGCCTGATTTCGAAATTGTCCAGAGTTTTTTATGTTGTTTTCATTGCAAAATGATGGATCTCCTTCCGTAACTTTCCAATTACGAGTACGAGAATTGAAAGACATGAAAATTCTCAATTCTCTACGGCGTCTAGGAGATAGATAGAATATTTTCAGGAACAAGAAAATCAGAAGAATCTTTCTCTCTATTCACTACCATTCCTCGTCTTCGACTTCTATTAGTTTCTTTTCTTCTTTAATGCAATAGCTATAGTTTGATATAGAATCCATTTCTCAAAGTAATGGAAACCATTCTCTTATAGGAAATGCTTCGAAAATCGCTATTCCATCTTTTAGGTATCGTGAAAAGTGATACCTGTGAAGATCGTGCATTTCAGTCACATTCAGATCCGTTTTTCGAGTCCATGATATAACCAAATTGGATGGATCTTCCACCCGTTTGTTTAGCTAAGAAAGAATAGATGCAGAGGTGGATAATAGATCGATATGAAGATCATGAGCTGCCCCATAATGAAACCGCCAGTAGTCGCGAATATCTCCTTCTTCCCTAATCCAAGATTGGAGAAAGAAGATCTAAGAGGGACCTATGGAGAATGTGGTCAGAAATCCATAATAGAGTCCGACCACAACGACCGAATTAATTATCCTCATCGAGAAACTTAGACTACTAAGTAGAAAAGATTTGAAAATCATGGCATGGGTCTCCTTTTTTTCTTTCTTTAGAGTTTTCTATATGCACAATTTCTCGATGTTTCGATGAGAATTTCTTGACTTTCCATATATAGAAAGAGATAGACTATAAATGACATCTCTTATGTAAATAAGACCAAAGGGATGGATATTAAATGATAGGAAGTGCTAGGAAGTGAAATAGAATGAAATAGAGCCACTTTGGGCTTCCCTATGAAATGAGGCATGGAACGGAGTCACTACGAAGAAATTCCGGGAGTTACGAAAGAAGCTTCGGACTCATATTGTTCATGGGTTGAGAGCGGGAGTTGAACTCTAGGAGATCGAATCTCCCCTTGTTCCTCAGTAGCTCAGTGGTAGAGCGGT